TCATGAAATCCAAATTTGTTAAAGATGAATAAAGAGGCTTATAGAAAAAAAATGCTAGAATTATTCCAAGATAGGCTATACTGACTGAAAACACGCCATCTTTCAAAAATTCAGCCCAATCTGTTAAATTAGTCGAATTTTGATGAACAAGGTTTATAGAGGGTCTTAACCATTTGGATAATATATCCAATCCATTAAAAGGAATTCCCAGGAATCCAACAAACAAAGTAAATAGAACTAATACAATGATAGGAAATAATATATTATTATCCGATTCATAAGGATATGAAAAAATATTCTTATTGCCAAAATCATAAATAGTAATAAAAGTTTGGTTTATCTTTTTTGTATTATGATTAATTCGATAGAGCTTATTTGCAAAAAAAGAAGCACTTTTCTTATTATTCATTGTTAATAAAGTTAACAAAGGCAAGTCTGTCTTATTGACTTTGGCACGTTCTTTACCCCATAGAGATACTGAATAAATAGAAATCTTTTTTTGACCACTGTAATTTTGCAAATCAACGTTTAAATGTCCTTCAAAAGTAAGTAAATAGATCCGAAACATATAAAATCCGGTTAATCCTGCTGTAGACCAAGCTATTATTGCAAAAATAGGTGAATAGAACCAACTATCAATAATAATTTCATCTTTCGACCAAAAACAACCAAGAGGCGGAATACCACAAAGAGAAAGTGTACCTAATAAAAAAGACATTTTAGTAATTGGGACATGTTTTCTTAAACCTCCCATGAAAACCATATTTTGATTTTTATTTGGAGAATATCCAACAAGTGTTTGCATTGAATGAATAACGGAGCCGGAGCCTAAAAACAATAATGCTTTAGAATAAGCATGAGTAATCAAATGAAACAAAGCACTTCGATAAGACCCCATACCTAGAGCTAACATCATATAACCCAATTGAGACATTGTGGAATAGGCTAAACCCCTCTTAATATCTTTTTGAGCAAGAGCTAAAGTAGCTCCAAAAAATACTGTTATTATCCCTATCAAAGAGATTAAATTCATTATGTGCGGTATGAATCGGAAAAGAGGTAGAAGTCGGGCTACAAGGAAAATTCCCGCGGCTACCATAGTAGCCGCATGCATAAGAGCGGAAATCGGAGTTGGCCCTTCCATGGCATCCGGTAACCAGACATGAAGGGGAAATTGTGCGGATTTAGCAACGGCGCCAGAAAATACTAAAACAGCGCACAAAGTAACAAAAAAAAGATTGCCCTCAGTATAAACAAAGTTATTGAATATTTGGAATAAATCTCTAAATTCAAAACTGCCCGTTTCCCAATAAAAACCTAAAATTCCCAATAATAAACCAAAATCACCGACACGATTAGTTACAAACGCTTTTTGACAAGCATTTGCTGCAACAGGTCGTGTGAACCAAAATCCTATTAATAGATATGAACAGATTCCAACTAATTCCCAAAAAATATAAATTTGTATCAAATTCGAACTAGTAACTAATCCCAACATGGAAGTGCTGAAAAAACTCATATAAGCAAAAAATCTCAAATATCCACGATCGTACAACATATAATTATCACTATAAATCAGAACCATAATTCCAACCGTAGTAATTAATATTGACATAATAGAAGTAAGTGGATCCATTAAGTAGCCGAATTCTAAAAAAAAATCATTATTTATGATCCAAGACCAAACAGTTTGATAGGTCAAACTGCTATTTATTTGATGAATAGACAGATTGATTGAAAAAACCATGACTAGACTTAATAATAAAACGCTCTGAAAAGCCCACATACGACGAAGACTTTTTGTTGCGGTGGGAAAAAGAAGAAGCCCCACCCCTAGTAATATAGGAATGGGAAGTGGAAGGAAAGGTATTATACACGCATATTGAAATATCTGTGTCATAAAAAATAAAAAGTTTTTGAGTCTTAATTAATTGCTTTTGAGTCACTGGATCCTCCCCCGTGCAAAAAGGGTCAATAAAAAAAGAAAATAAAAATCTGTACCAATTTCAAAAAAAATTCCCGTTTCATATTCTTACTTATTTCGAATCTTTTCGAAAAAGTTAAAATATTTAAATCACCCATCTACAATTCTTCAAATGAGTGGTAGAGCAAGTATCGGTAATTACACTAAAAAGTACTTCATTCATATATCAATCGCGGGATTCACTAATGTCATCAGCTTAATAAATCCTCATTTTCATTTTCGTTAATTTATTCCAATTAATTAAACCATTATGAGATTTATTATTTTCGAGTTCAAAAATTTTTTTTATTGGAAAAGGTTACAATACCTGAGTCTATCTAAAAAATAGACTTTCTTTTGTAGCTATTCAGAAAGGCTAAAAAGATGCATCTTAGAAGATAACAGATTAATTACTAATCTCATTGAAATTCAAAACTTTTGTAGGCCAATTCTTACCGCAAGCAAGAAAGATTCCATTTTTTAGTAGGCGGCAAAGGGTATCGTTTAAAATACTTGAATAGATTTTATTACATCTAAATGAAGTGTCGAATGCTGAAACAAGATAGATTGGTCTTTTCCTCCCTTTTTTCATTTTTTTTTGAATTGGATTCTAAATTCGATTTAGATAGTACAACTGGTTAGAGAAATATATGAGAATGAACAATAAATAATAGCTAAATCTAGCTAATGAATAGTAATTAACCAGTCGTTTTGAACAATAGATGTCTTTGACATTCAACTATATAGGAAACCCCTTCATTTTGAAATGGCAGTTCCAAAAAAACGTACTTCTATCGCAAAAAAGCGTATTCGTAAAAATATTTGGAAAGGGAAGGCATATACGTCAGCGTTAAAAATTGTGACAGTATGGAAATTTTTGTATAAACAAACTGTTAATTCGGATTGGTTGAGAACGAATTCGAAGCCAAAAGGCTTCGGTTTCTTATCTAGACGAAGTGATAAAACGTTGTAATAATCTGAATCGATGTGCCTCTAAAATTGGGCCATTTCAGATGCAAAAGAAAAAATTTTTATTGAACGAATTCGACTAATGCGAAAAACATTACAATAAGAAAAGAAAGAAAAATGACAAGGTTCGACCTTTCATTGTAGTCTATTTTTTCTATGTTGTTGGTGGGGAGTCTTATCTTCCCCATCCCCCTAATTTGTCATAGGGTTAGAGATAATATTTTGGGGTCAAATTCACTTTCACTATTGGCTTTCATTTTGAATAACTTTCTTACTTCTTACTTCTCTGAAGTATTATATAGTTGATATATCTTCTGGTTTCAGCACAATCCAGAAAAGAACTCAACTAATGGATTTTCTTGTTTCAAATTTCTAAAATTAAAAAATTAGAAACAAGAAAAAAACACACACAGAATTTTTTTTTCAATTGTAGTTCTAACTAAACTGAAAATATGAATCTTAAAATCGACCGTTCAACTAATTAATATTTATCAATTAGAATCTGTATTCCAAAGTTTTTCCTTGATTGAATTGAATGTTTTAATCTCGACAATTCAAGAATAATAAGCTATTATGGATGTGAGCAAGCCGCTATGGTGAAATCGGTAGACACGCTGCTCTTAGGAAGCAGTGCTATAGCATCTCGGTTCGAGTCCGAGTAGCGGCATGTCGTTTTCTAAAAGAGAGAAAATAGATATTATAATGAATAATAAATTAAATTCCCCATTTCTTTTAATTAATTAAAGTAAGGGATTACTCTTTTTTTTATGATATTTTCAACCTTAGAGCATATATTAATTCATCTGTCGTTTTCGATTGTTTCAATTGTAATTACAATTCGCTTGATAAACCTAGTGGTTACGACAATCCTCAAACCATATGATTTATCAGAAACGGGCATCATAACTACGTTTGTATGTCTAACAGGATTATTATTCACTCGTTGGATTTATTCAGGCCATTTTCCACTAAGTAATTTATATGAATCAGTAATCTTTCTTTCATGGAGTTTCTCCCTTATTCATATAGTCGTGTATTTCAAAAAAAAGAAAAATCTAAGTAGAATAACCGCCTCAAGTACTATTTTTACCCAAGGCTTTGCTACTTCAGGTCTTTTAACTGAAATAAATAAATCAGGAATATTAGTACCTGCCCTCCAATCTGAGTGGTTAACAATGCACGTAAGTATGATGATATTGAGTTATGCGGCTCTTCTGTGTGGATCATTATTATCAGCTGCGCTTCTAGTTATTACATGTCGAAAGAAATGTAATGAGTTATTAAGATTAATTGAGTCACTTGCATTTGACGAAATTCAATACAGGAATCAAAGAATGGATATTTTCGGAAAGACTTATTTTTTTTCTGTTAAGAATTATTACAAGATCCAATTGGTTCAACAATTGGATTATTGGAGTTATCGTGTGATTAGTCTAGGATTTATCTTTTTAACCATGGGTATTCTTTCGGGAGCAGTATGGGCTAATGAAGCATGGGGATCATATTGGAGTTGGGATCCAAAAGAAACTTGGGCTTTTATTACTTGGATGGTCTTCGCTATTTATTTGCATACTAGAACAAATCAAAATTTCTCGGGTGCAAATTCTGCAATTGTGGCCGTTATAGGCTTTCTGATAATTTGGATATGCTATTTTGGAGTTAATCTATTAGGAATAGGACTACATAGTTATGGTTTATTTACGGGAATGTCCAGTTAAATTAAAGAACGTTTCTTACGAATCCATACAAAGTAGAGTCAAAAATTATATACTAGAGTTTGGCTGAACGGACCAGAACCGCGCGCATACAGTAGTGTGTTAATTCGCGCGGTTCTCGCACGCGTACATTCATTGAAAATGAAATTCAAATGAAAGTTCATTAAAATGATGAAAGTTCATTAAAATGATGAAAAAAAAGTAAAAGGTCCGGAGAAGAAAACCAACCTATTTAAGCGCTATACATTGATAACATTTTAAAATTTTCGAATTTTTTTAGTTAAGAAAACTCGCTAGAAAAACATTAGATAAAATAACCTCAACCTTATCAACTGATAGTGAAAGAACAAAATCGGGGTACAGCCCAATTCCTATTACAGGAAGAAAGATAGAGATTGAGACAAATAACTCGCGCGGTCCAAAATCCAAGACATAAGACTTAGGGGCATTCAATAACTTATATCCATAAAAGATCTGGCGTGACATAGATAATGAATAAATAGGGGTTAATATTATTCCAATTGCGATTACAAAAGTAATTAGTATTTTGGGCATTACAAGATATTTTTCACTAGTAATTATTCCCCACAATACTATCAATTCTGCAACAAAACCACTCATACCTGGCAATGCAAGGGAAGCCATCGAAAAGGTACTGAACATCGTAAAGAGTTTTGGCATTAGAATAGCTACTCCACCCATTTCGTTGAGATAAACAAGATGGATTCTATCATAACTCGCTCCTGCCAAGAAAAACAGGGCGGCCCCAATAAATCCGTGAGAGATTATTTGTAAAAGGGCTCCATTCAATCCTGCATTGGTTATAGAACCAATTCCTACAAGTATGAAACCCATATGAGATACTGAGGAATAGGCTATTCTTTTTTTTAAATTAGGTTGGCCGGAAGATGTTGAAGCTGCATAGATTATTTGTAGTGTACCTATTATTAACAACCAAGGAGAAAATATAGAATGAGCGTGAGGTAATAATTCCATATTAATTCGAATCAATCCGTATGCTCCCATTTTTAATAAGATTCCGGCTAAAAGCATACAAGTACTGTAGTGAGCTTCTCCATGGGTATTTGGTAACCATGTATGTAGAGGTAAAATTGGTGATTTGACAGCAAAAGCAATAAAAAATCCACTATAAAATAGTATTTCTAAGGACATAGGATACGGCTGATTAATTAATCTTTCAAAATCTAATGTTGGCTCATTCAAACCATATAAACCCAGACCCAGAACTCCCATTAATAGAAAAACAGAACCTCCTGCCGTGTACAAAATAAATTTGGTTGCCGAGTACATACGTTTCTTTCCTCCCCATATGGATAGAAGTAGATAAATCGGAATTAATTCTAACTCCCACATGATGAAAAAAAGTAAAAGGTCTTGAGAAGAAAACGAGCCTATTTGAGCGCTATACATTGCTAACATTAAAAAATAAAATAATCGAGAATCCCGAGTAACTGGCCAGGCTGCTAAAGTAGCTAAAGTAGTGATAAATCCCGTTAATAAAACAGGTCCAACAGAAAGTCCATCTATTCCTAATTTCCAATGAAACTCAAAGAAATTGATCCATTTATAGTCTTCAACTAGTTGTATTAATGGATCATCTGATTGAAAATGATAACAGAATAGATAGGTTGTTAAAAGGAGTTCTAAAATACATATACAAATACTATACCATCGAATTACCTTATTTCCTCTATGGGGAAGAAAAAAAATTAAGGAACCGACAGATAGTGGGAAAAATATAATTATTGTTAACCAAGGAAAATAATTCGTGGTAAAGACAAGATAGGCTTGGGCCAGAAAAGCCGTGCGTAAAAAAGTTTTTTTAAGGACGGCTTTTCTCGGTAAAACAAATCAGATGAATTCAACTATCCTTTTTAGGAACGTATCAATAAGCTAGACCCATGCTCCGAGTTGTTTCATGCCATAAATAAACCCGAATACTCAAAAAATCCGTTGGACAAGCGGATTCACATCTCTTACAACCGACACAATCCTCTGTTCTTGGAGCAGAAGCAATTTGTTTCGCTTTACAGCCGTCCCAAGGTATCATTTCTAATACATCCGTGGGGCAGGCTCGAACGCATTGGGTACACCCAATACATGTATCATAAATCTTGACTGAATGCGACATTGGATCTCTTTTTTGAACGGTAAAAATTTTCAATCTACTAAACTTCTAACTCAAGAAAACTATAGAAAAGCTATTTATCTAGTAGATGAATCAATGAGTTGGTGGAGTTGTTTTTTTCAATCAATTTAGGTCTCAATCGGCTTATGAAATCTAGCCACAATCCTTTGTTTTTTCTGTTTAGATACGAGCAAGAAGAGAATTTATGAGCTAGATCTGATCATTTTAATTTAGTTCATAATATTTCAATTTATACGATGAATACTATTTATTCAATAAATTGGATTGATTGATATGAATTGACTTTCTATTACGATAAATTGCTGAAAGAATAGCAAGTCCAACGGCTGCTTCAGCCGCTGCAATAGCTATAACAAAAATTGCGAAAATGGATCCTTTTAAGTGACGGCTATCAAAAAAATCAGAAAATGTGACAAAATTGATATTAACCGCATTGAATATAAGTTCAAGACAGATAAGAGCCCTAACCATATTTCGACTCGTGATCAATCCGTATAGACCGACAGAAAATAAATAGGCACTCAAAACAAGTACATGTTCGAGCATCATTAACTAACTCCTTATCAATCTCGATTCATTTCAATATGACCAAAAATTGCACTAATTAGATTAACTAGAACATACCAAGTAAGAAAATAAAGATCTATATTGGTAATAGATCGAACTAATAAAGTCAATAATTT